TGAAACCAGAGGGAAAAATGCCATTGCCAAAAAGTGACAAGATAACATTTCCATTTATTCATAAAAAGAGACGTCCCTTTTGAAGCCAGAATGCATTTTCTTTGATATCTAACATAATGCATGCAAGGTTCTTGGACCAACCAAAGGTTCACCTGACAATCCGTAACCTTAAGAAGGACGCTCCCCAGACATTCTATTTTTCCATAGAAATAGATTCGTTCAAGAAGAACTCCAAAAGATGTTGATTGTAAATGAAAAGATTGGTTACGTAAAAATACGAAAATGGATTCGTATTCACATACATAAGAATTATATAAGAATAAAAAGAATCTTTGACTTCGTTTTAAACCAGCTTTCTTTAGAGTACTAAGACTCCAATACTCGTTGAGAAAGAATCGTAAGAAATGCAAAGAAGGGGCATCTTTTACCCAATAGCGAAGGGTTTGCACCAAGATTTCTACATGGACAGGGTAGGGGATTAGGATATCTAACACAAAATCGAAATGTGAAAAATTGTCTTCTAAAAAGGGAAATATTGAATGAATGGATCGTAAATTCTGAGATTTGACTATCTTTTGCCTTTTCCCTTCTAGAGAAGATCTTAATCGTAGAGAAAATGGAATTTCCACAATAAATGAAAACCCCTCTGATAGGATTTGAGAATACAAATCCTTGTTGCGGCCCCAAAATGGATTTTTCTTCAAATCATTCGTAGAAATCAGAAAGTGGTTCTGTTTATACATTCGAGTAATTAACCGTTTCACAATGAGTAAACTGGATTTATTCTCAGAATCCCGATTTTCTGACAAAAAGGATCGACTCAAACTACGATCATGAGCAAATGCATAAATATACTCCTGAAAAATAAGTGGATATAGAAAGTCCTGTTGTCGAGATCTCTCTAACTGTAAATCTCTTTGGATTTCCTCCATTTGAAATTCGATTGGAATCAAAGGTAGTTTAGGGGGTTATCAAATGCTACATAGTACGATACAGTCAAAACGGGGTATTCTTTTCTACTAAGAAAAAATACCTCGAACTTATCAACAGATTCTCTGCCCTTTCTTTTTTCCATTTCATTTAGTCTATGTTATAGGATAAGAAGATGGTTAGAAATCTTTTATTTTTTAAACCTAATCGCTCTTTTGATTTCGGAAAAATTCGTTATCAATATACTGCTTCTTTTACACACCTCCATTCCATAATATAGAATGCCAATAGTTAGGATTCAGTAAAAAAAGATAGAATCCACTCGTGGGAGAAGAAGCTCTTCCCGTATCAGGCACTAATCTACTTTTAACGTCTAATTAGATCGGGAAATTATTCCAATTAAGAACAAAAGCTGGTTGCTTTTTCTTTCTAATAAAAAATTGAAGCCCTGGGGCCATATCCATTTATTCATTCGACCCAACTTTCTTTTGTTCCATTCCAATAATTTCAACAGGGTTTTCTACCGATCCTATAAAAATGAAATACGCTTGGAACTTTCCATTGATACGACATGCTATTTTTTCCATCCATTCCCTTTCAGGATCAGTCGCGGTCTTCCAAACTTTTCCAATGGTATGGACGAATTCCTCGCTTCATCTATATGTGTAAAAGATTCTAGCCGCACTTAAAAGCCGAGTACTCTACCGTTGAGTTAGCAACCCGAATAAAAGCGAAATGAAAAAAAATGTAGTTTTTAACTCAGGGATGTTATAGATACACTATAAAAATCAAAAATCAATCAAGTTGAATTGAAACAAAGAGAAAGGAGATGAACTAATCAAATCATTCAACAAAAAAAAAAAAACAGATCATTTGAATTTGGTAAAAAAACCTACGGGACGTAAATAAATGGACCCCTTCTCACTTATCAAGATGAATTATATTTGTTCGATACACTGTTGTCAATATAAAAAAAAATGGTGAAAAAAGAAGAAACTGGAATAAAGAAAAAGAAATTGCATTTTATTTGAAATAAAATTAACAATCCAATAATATTCAACCTCTATTAGCACTACATATCTAATCTACCTATTGTATAGATAGATACAATAAAAAATCTAAAAGGAAGAAAAAAATCGTTGCATAATAGATGGATTTCATCAATCTAAGTGGAATAAGTAAAGTAGATTTCTTTCGGTTAGTGGAGTTCTAATGAAAACCGCACAATTGAAGTAAATGTCCCGATTTTTTATTTATCGTATCAAGTTTTTTCGTTCTAGACCGTCAGATTCGATGGAAGCAATGATAAATAGATACGAATAGAACAGAAAAAGGGGGGTCAAAAAAACAAGTATAGAAAAACTATAGAAAATTCTATACAAGTTGGTACCCCCCTTGGTATTACTTTAATTTAATTTCGTTTGATTGGACGAAAGTTCCTTAAAAACTTCCGCTTTCTTTAAAAGATTATGAACAGTTACTGTGGGTTGAGCCCCTATTTCGAGGAAATATAGAATAGCAGGAACATTTAAATAAGTTTGGTTCTTTATTGGATCATAAAACCCCAGTGTTCTAAGGTCTTTTCCTTCTCTGCGAGATCGAACATCAATTGCAACTATTCGATAGACGGCTCATTGGGATAGATATAGATGAACAGGACCCCCCCTAGAACCGTATAAGAAGTTTTCTCTTCGTACGGCTCGAGAAAAAATGATTGAATTCAAAGTTTTGTCTATGTATATACAATTCGAATATTCTAATAAATCAATGACAAAAGAGCCTATAACATAGACTATACTATGATTTCAGTCTTTTTTATTTTCTTCCTGAAAATAAAAAAGAAACCATTCGTACTCATAACTCAAGTTAGATAATTTTCAAAGAAAATCTTTAGTCAATTTCATTTATTGAGCGGTCTTTACCCCGCTTTCTTTGTCTCGTTTAAAATTCGATTTAGATTCTTGAGTTTGATCCAATTCTTGAGACTAGCGAGACAATTCAAACGACATTTCCTTGTTTTTGGATCCTTCTTTTTTGATTTTAAATCATTGGGTTTAGACATGACTCCGGTGCTTCTTTTCTTAATGCTTTCAAAATGGCAGCAACATACCCCTTGTTGATTAAAGAATCATACGGACAGTTGATTCCCCGTGATACACTTTGAATCCAAAAAGTTTGATCAATTACAACAAGTTTTTTTTTTATTGCAAACTTGTTTGAATTGGATCCTTCATATTTGGATATATTATATGGAAGAAGATATATTTACGAAGTTGTTCGGATTGATTGGCATTAACCCTAGATTCTTGACCCCGAAAAAGAACTGAATCCTTTTCTACTCGAGCTCCATCGTGAACTATTAACAACTCCCCCAAAAGGAAGGGTTCTAATGTAAAAACAATGTCGAGACAAGAGCACCTTCATCATTTCTTACTAGATAAATGGAAAATGGTGGATGAAAAAATCCACAAAGGATCATATCCTTCAAGTCGCACGTTGCTTTCTACCACATCGTTTCAAACGAAGTTTTACCATAACATTCCTCTTATTTGGAACTGAATTGATTCAATCGTGGAATCATGAATAGTCATTGGTTGAGTTGTACATAGCCGTCGTACTCTAGATCTTATATTTTCTATGTATGTGTAACTTCTATATAGGAGATATGTGTAATATGGGTAGTGGAATTATTTTTCTGAAAAAGTCTTAGCATGACAGCAGCTTTAACATACCTAAATCTATTTTTAGATAAAATAGAATAGAAAGGAGTAGAAATCTAGAATCTATAAATATAAACAAATAACGTTTTGAATCTTCAGCTTCAAGTGATTGATATAGAATAGATTCCACCTTTTCTACTTTTTGAATCCTAGAAATTCCATTCTTGTGATTGAACTAAAATGACACGTACCATATAACCATAACCCTATAGATAAGCTAAATATTTCTTCATTTTAAATGGATTTTGGTTAACATATTTTCAATACTAATCTTTTCATAAAGTGCAAAAAAATAGGGGATAAGATAAACCACCCCCGCCCCAATCATTTCATCGATTTCCAACTCTGCTTTTGAACTAAACACGAAATACCAAAAAAATGGATATGCTCTGGGACGGAAGGATTCGAACCTCCGAATAGCGGGACCAAAACCCGTTGCCTTACCACTTGGCCACGCCCCATTTCCATTTTAAATTCACACTAAAAAACAATAGTCTTGTTATTGATTTTTTGTCAACTCCAGTCCAAAGATCTATATATCTATAGAATATACTGGTATTAGGATTTTGATACATATTATTATAGATTATAGATATTATCTATCTATAATAGAATATAATTGAATTTATTGATCATTACATAGAATTCAATTAAGATATTGTATGAAAGTATGATTCCTTCTATTCTCCTTTGAGAATTGGAGGATTTTTGATTGGGTGGATTTCAAGAAAAAGAAAGAAGGATTTTTTGTATACCTTACCGATTTTCTTCCTTTTTCCGTATCTCAAAAACTCAATCAAATTGCAATTATCTCCAAGAACAAAATGTCTGCTATGCTTAATACCGCAAGTTTGATCTGTATTAATTCTGCCCTTTATTTGAGTCCTTTTTTCTTCTTTGGCAAATTGCCTGAAGCCTATGCTTTTTTGAATCCAATCGTAGATATTATGCCAGTCATCCCTTTGTTTTTTTTGCTCTTAGCTTTTGTTTGGCAAGCTGCTGTAAGTTTTCGATGAAATCTTTAAGAAAAATATCCTAGAAAATGAATGCATGATTTTTCGCGAAAAATTGCTAACAACTGCAAAAATCAGATAGTCTGAACCTTAGATTCGGACACTAAAATTATTGGATAGTCGCCAAAACTCTGGTTTACCCGTATTTCCTCATTTTAAATCCTTTATTCTTTCCAGGGAAAGACCCTAACCCCATTAGGGTCTCCCACAACATCTAATTTGAATAGGAAAGTCTTTTTTTAATGAAAAAAAATACGATTTCTTGGTTTCAAAATAGGATATGTGGTAGAAAAATGGAAGATCTATTCTCTTTTTTTTTTTCAAAAAAACTATCTTG